TTAACCAAAGAGATACGACTTTGCACTATAGTTAGCTCAGCACCAATCAAGAACTCCCAAGGAATTCCAAGAGTTCTTGTTATACATTCGTGCCAACCCTCAACCCTCTTTTCGAGATTCATCGATATTGAATCAATCGAACGCACTTCTAATACCTGTTCCACTTTTGGAAGGCCCTGCGTTATATCACCAGATCGCGATTTTTCATATATAAAAGTAACTAATGTATCTCCTTCGTAAAGGATTTCCCCATAATGGCCATGAACCGTTGCTCCTGGGGTGGCCAAATAAGGCTTAGCGGATCGTATTACTACAGAATCCATTTTAACAATTAGAACTTGACCCGATTTGAGGTGTGGTCCATTTTTGGCTATACATACATTTTCACAAATAAACTGCCCAAGACTCATTATTGTAGACGTCCCTTCACAATAATTGTGCTGAAGAAAATACCAATTTAAATTGAATGGATTCAAAACAATGTTACTGCACGAATCAGAATTATAAATTTTACCAATTTCATCCATTAAAAAAAATTTAATTACTTGAAAGGTCTGTTTTAAGTTGTCAAGTTGCAAATAGTTAGTTACCAAGATCTGATTATAAGTTATTAAATGGGAAAATGAATAAAAATTCGCAGTTTGAAGGGCTGTTCCTAAGGGGCCCAAGAAACTCCTAATTGGAATTGGGGGATCTTTTTTAATTGATTCTTTTATCACATTGTGATATTTTACATCGTTGAATGGGCCCATTCGAAAACAATTGGAGGATGACAAAATTATCAAAGATTGGTATTCCTTATTTCTATTCAACAATGTATGAATAGTTCCTTGGTTTTGATTAAGGGATTCTTTAATCCTTGCGTTGGAATAGTAGAAAAAACTGGAAGAAAACGGATTGATATTGGTGCAATCTGATCCATTCTCAGAGATAAATCCTGAACCCGAAGGATCATTCCTTTTTGCGGTATACGAAATAGGAGATTTCACTAAGTTTATTTTTATAAAATCTCGAATCAAACCATTTATCCTTATTTCAACAAAGGAAGTACGGGTCTCTTCGATATAAGAACTTTTTTTGTCTTGGGTACAATTTAATACTAAACAAGTCCTAACTAATTGAATACTTGTGTCATAAATTTCCCGAATTGGTTTGCCATTTCCATAAAGGATATAATTGACAACTCGAAGTTGCACATTATCCATTTCCTGCAACAGATCCGGGGGGAAAAGTCTTACTAAATTTATACCGTCTGTTATTTCATATGTGACTACAGGTCGAACCAAAACAAAATACTTTTTCTTGGTAGGTGTGATCCGTTGGACATAGATCCAGTTTTTCCCTTTTTTGGATTCTTTCGAATTTGTCTTTCCCGTTCCTGGTGGTATCAAGACACCACTATGTCGAGATATCTTATCTGTCTCTCCAGGAAAATGGATATCTCCAGAAAATATTTTTAGTTCAATTCTTTTTTTTTTTATCTCCACTCGAACCAATCCGCCTACTCGGCTTCTTGTAGTTAAAGCTATTTGTGTATCTATCCCAATAATACTATTGTTCCGTACCATTATGGAAGAAGATCCAGGTAAGATATGCACTTCCTCGGGAATGAAAAAGAACCGATCCACTTTTATTTGGTATTTTGGCTTAAATTCCTTGACTCCTCGATACTCAATTAAATCCTCTTTTTTGGCGATTGGATAGACTTCTATAGTGCCGTATTTAGTAATTCCCGAACTCTTTCTTCTGTATCGAGGATCATCGAAAAAAGCAAGAATACTATTTCTACGAAAAATACCATTTATGGGTATTTCGATCGAGATGCCCGAAAGGGGCATTAGTTCGTTCTCGCGTTCTTGAATCGATTGGAGTGGAATAATGAATCTTTTTCTTCGTCTCTTTGCCAATAAATCATAATCGGCGTATAGAATGGTCGGATATCTGAGATTACAACGAACAATTCGATTAAGTTCTGAATAATAAGGGCGTTCTTCTTCTTTTTTACCAGAAAAATCCGAACTAAAGAATTTGTGTCTCACTTGATCATTAGTTACCGAGAGGTTAGAAATAGATCTTTTCTTGACAGAAAAAGAACGAGCGTTCGTTTGATCTTGATCCTTGTGGATCGAAAGGGAGACTAGATCAGATCTGCGCGGCTCTCCTAATAATATCCATAAATGACTTGTTTTTGGTAAGAGATGAACATTTCCATATGTAAATTCAGGTGCATGATACACGTCGGTATTCCAGTGCATTTCTCCCTCTGAATCAGAATAAATATGTTTTCGAACCTTCTCTTTAAAATTAAAAGTGGATGTTCCTGCGCGAATCTCAGCAATCACTTGTTCTGATTCTACATATTGATCATTTTGAACTAAAAGAAAACTTTTGGGTGGAATATTCACATTATGTAGAATATCTTCACTTTCAATAGTTACATACAAGTCTATAGAACATAGAAAAGCAGGATGCCCATGACGTGTACGTGTCGGATGAACCA